GTCCCCCGAGCAAAATTATTAGTTATAGAATAATATTCTATAATAATATAATTTATTAATATTATCCATTTTTTTAGTAAATTTAGTCAATTTCTTAAGAAATTTCTAGACCTTAGAGAATTATAAATTCTATTTAATAATTAAATTCTATTGAAATTAGAATATTATAATGAATAATGGAATAATGTTGATTAGAATGAACCATTCATGAATAGAAATGAGGAATCAAAAAATTGTATGGAATCATGAAAGGCGGAAAGATCTTTCGAATCTAGTCCTACCATTTCGTTATATTGACAATTTCAAAAAACTGTTCATACTATGAGCATAGTATGCTGACAAATGCGCCCCCATCGTCTAGTGGTTTAGGACATCTCTCTTTCAAGGAGGCAACGGGGATTCGACTTCCCCTGGGGGTAGGGTATTACGAAAGGAAGTGGATCAGGGATTATTAATAAATATGGAATTTCTTCTTCCTGGGTCGATGCCCGAGCGGTTAATGGGGACGGACTGTAAATTCGTTGGCAATATGTCTACGCTGGTTCAAATCCAGCTCGACCCAATAATTCACTGATCCGCCATGAAATGAGATTACCCTTTTGTTCTGTTTTCTAGAAATGCCTGATACAAAAAAGAAAAAAAAAAAAAATCCAAATTTCTGCTATATCTTTACTTGTATTTTATTTACTTTCTTTTTTTTTTCTTTTTTTTTTCCCACAAATTCTGATCTTGTTAATGACCTAGATTCATATCAGGATTTGTAAATATAAAGTCTAAGAGAAAGAATAATCTAATATAAAGATATAAAGAAAAAAGACTCTTCTTTCTTTTAATTTTCATTGAAAGATTGATTATCAATCGATTTTATTTATTTGAAATAACGAAAAGATGACTAGTAATTTGTGTCATTATCACTAAAGTGGATATCCATGTGGATATCCATATTACCACTCGCCTCTCTCTTATAACGAGGCCGATTCCAATTCAAAATAGAAATAGAACGGGTTTGAATGAAATCATAAGAATTGCTGTACACTTTATTTATTTTAGATTTGATTTCCCTGGGATTGTAGTTCAATTGGTCAGAGCACCGCCCTGTCAAGGCGGAAGCTGCGGGTTCGAGCCCCGTCAGTCCCGACGTATTCAAATCCAATAATACAACCAAAAAAAATATATAAATTCCGCTTTCTATTTTCTTTTCTCTAAAAAGGGGACAAATAGTAGAATTTTTTTCTCAAAGAGAAGGGGGTCCTTCTTTTTTCTTTTATTTTTATTACTTTTTTTTTTCATCAAAGTAAATAAAAGTAAATAGAAATATGGGAATTCCACGACGGATCGAGACATAATATTCAGGATTTAAAGAGATACCGCGCCGAGTTTGGCTTTTTCGATTTCTCCCAACCTGCGTAATGAAATCGAATCGAGTACCATATCTTATCTTTCCCGATAGTACATACACAAATAAAATTTTTCTTTGTACGATACAAAATGAATCCAATTTATTTTGAATTCTTTTAATTGGAAAAGTCTCTTCTTTTTTGACTCCGATTTTGCTCAATTACTAATTTTAATTTGAAATAATCTATCTCATTCAAATTGTACACTGAAGTTTTGATATATTATATTTATTCCATTACTAATCTTTATCACACCTTTTTCCAATAAGATTAGATCATTAAAAAAAGGAGTTTAGAACTTAACTTCCCTTTCTCCATTTCGCTTCTATTATTTGTTTGGATTTGTTTGGAACCAATGTAAGTGGAAAGGCGGTTAGATGATACTTCGTGAGATGATTGTACAAAGAAGGCAATAGTTGTTTTTTATAGAAAAGTCGGTATGAATAAAGGATCTTTCTATGTTATACTATTCAATTCTCGACGAGGAATCCATTTGATAGGTCAGATATTGTTATTCATGATATTTATCCGATTCGATATCATCGAGATAGAATTTATCTCATTGAATTTAGAGGAAAAAAAATTATCATCTCTATGGGATTAAATCCCGAGTTATTGTGAAGTAAAGAAAAATGAAAGGATGAGATTATGGAAGTCAATATTCTCGCATTTATTGCTACTGCACTGTTCATTCTAGTTCCTACTGCTTTTTTACTTATAATATATGTAAAAACTGTTAGTCAAAGTAATTAATGTGAACGAAACTTGACATCTTAGTTCTTAATCAATATCAATGATTAAAAAGATAAACAAAAAGGATTAAAAATTTGTGTTTTAGACGAAATGTGCGTACTAGAATCAGCAGTATCCTATGAGATCCGATAGTATGGGTAGAAAGAAATATATATTTCTTTACTACCCATACTATCTATTTTTGTTATTCGAGTTTAGAAAGTTGTACTGTATAAAGATATAGGTTTAATAGAAATCAATCGAAAATGGCATCTTCATTTTCATATATTTAGATATTAATTATCTATATGGAATGTACATAAGGTCCCAATTCGATTTCTTTTCCTCATCTATTTGATTTGTGTTGATTCGAATTAATCTTAATCTGAAATAGTCGAAAGGCACTTCTTACTCTTACGATTCTAATTCCCGGATTTCTGATTATTTGAAATTTCCTATTGAAATTTGAATAGGAATCTTCGAATCTATTGAAATAATCAAATCAAAGAAAAGGAAAAAAAAGAGTCCAGATATATTATATTAATAAAAGAAAATCAAGAAATATTTTTTTAGCATTCTTAAGTGATTAAACGATTGTCAAATCATCCAAAGAATGGAGTTTTAGAAAAACTTTTAAGATTTCGCCGAAAAGCATTAGTAAACTCTATCGGTTTTTAATCTTTGAATCATGAAATGAGTCAAGTGAATAAAGTATAGCATAAATAAATAGGATTTTAAAAATACTAAATCAAATAGTAAAGTTAAGTAATAAGCGCGCAACGCAATATGCGACTTCTTTAAGAAAATATCTTAGGATGTGTATTATCTCGTTGGAGGACCACTATGTCTATCTTATTTCCCACGGAAACCATTTACATTTAATTAAATAGAATTTAATAACTTGAAATTAAAAAAATTAATAAAGGAAAGACTTGCTTTTATCTTTGAACAAGAAAAAGGCAAACAAATAAAAAGTAAAAAAGGTTCCTCTATTCCTCATTGACTGGAATTGTCAATATATAACTCTGGTAAGGGTCGGTTTAGCGAAATAGAAAATTTAAGAAGAATTCGTTTGGAATAAATTTCCTCTCATTTTTATTACTTTTACTTTCGAAATATGAAACACGGGAATCATTCAAATATTTATTTGATTATGATTATATTATAAAGGGTATTTTTCGTCTATTCTTGAATAGAATAAATTATTCAACCCAAATCCGACTCCAATAGAATTTCTAAATGAAGATGTTTTTTAATTCAATTTCGAAATTCGTACAAATTTCGAAATTGAATTAATTGAATTCAAAAGTCTTTGCGGAATGATCTATAAAACAATTGATAGAGTTTAATTTCTCAACTCAATTAGGAGTACCCCTAGAGTCCACCTCTTCCCCATACTACGAGTGAAAGGGAAAATGTAAAGACTACCATTAAAGCAGCCCAAGCGAGACTTACTATATCCATGTGAATTATGTCCCCTATCTCTATGAATATGAAGGAATTTTTCCAGTATTGTTCACTTTGTTTATTGTTCACTAATAATAGTAGTCGAATCGCCGGTGCAGAGTCAAAAAAAAAGGATTTAGGCCAATACCATTGATGAAATAATACAAAAAATCCAATTTATATTAAGAAGTTCTTATTATATTATTTATATATTTTTGTTTTGGTAGAATCGGTAAAGATTAAGCACAAATAAAAATAGGCAGCGACGCTCTTGGAAGTCTCAAGGGTCCTTTTTTTCCTCCGCGTGCTTCTATTGGGAAGCAATTGAAGCAGTTATATCAGCAAAACGAACTAAGGCATTTCGTGTCTTTTGTTGATCAGGCGACACCCAAGATTTGAACTGGGGAACAAGGAGTTGCAGTCCTTCGCCTTACCACTCGGCCATGCCGCCCAACTAAGGGGATCTAAAATGTTGATCAGGCCACATCCAACATTTACCTATCGACTGTGAATTCGAACCATTAACTATCGACTGTGAATTCATGAATCATGAACCATTCTTATATTTTAATCTAACGTTGCATTTCCTTAAAAATATAGGAAAATAAAAATGGATATGTAACTATTTAGTATTGATTCTTTCCAAAAAGGAAATCCTTCTCCATCTCAATTATATTATAATATATATTATGAGTATTTGTCAACCCCAGAACATAAATTCTTATGCGAATATCTAATCGGAAATCTTATATTTCTATAATTCATAGATTCTATGCGGTTTTGCCAGAGCACGACATCCGCTGTCTAGAATCGAACTGCAATAACAGGGGAGACATATATAACAGGGGAGACATATATATAAATAACTATCCTTCTATCTGTGTTGTGTATGTTTCATAAAGCCCTCTTCCGCGCTTCAATCGTATTATAACGACCTCTATAAAAAAATAGATAAAAAAATATCTCTTTTGCGCGAACCTTCTTTTTTTTTTTAACTAAAAAAATAAATTCACGAATAAAGGCTAAGTGCTAAAAGAATCAACTTTATATTGTTTCTGATTATTCGGTCTTTATCTTATCGAAGAGATCAAATACGGATCATTTATTTTACTGGTATCAAATCCTATTGGAATATGTAAAACATGTAATATCATACCATAATAATGGTATAAATGGAATTACCTTTTCTTTTGTTATTCTATACAAAACTTCATAAGTCTAACTTAATAAGTTAAGTGGAATTTTGCAATTCCTTTCTATTTGTATTTGTTGGAAATTCCAATTTGAGTCTAAAATTCTCTTTATTCCTCTGTTCATACATATTTCATACATTCCATATTCATATATGGGTTAGATAAAATTTTATGTGATTCCGTAAACAGAATAGAAATTTCATTATTGCCAGATCGACCCATATAATTGGAT